TATCAGCTATCTGATCTCAATGTTTTAACATAAGATCATGGTGTTGAATTATTATTATTAATTATCAGCTATCCGATCTCAATGTTTTAACATAAGATCATGGTGTTGAATTATTATTATTAATTATCAGCTATCTGATCTCAATGTTTTAACATAAGATCATGGTGTTGAATTATTATTATTAATTATCAGCTATCCGATCTCAATGTTTTAACATAAGATCATGGTGTTGAATTATTATTATTAATTATGATCTCAATGTTTTAACATAAGATCATGGTGTTGAATTATTATTATTAATTATCAGCTATCCGATCTCAATGTTTTAACATAAGATCATGGTGTTGAATTATTATTATTAATTATCAGCTATCTGATCTCAATGTTTTAACATAAGATCATGGTGTTGAATTATTATTATTAATTATCAGCTATCCGATCTCAATGTTTTAACATAAGATCATGGTGTTGAATTATTATTATTAATTATCAGCTATCTGATCTCAATGTTTTAACATAAGATCATGGTGTTGAATTATTATTATTAATTATCAGCTATCTGATCTCAATGTTTTAACATAAGATCATGGTGTTGAATTATTATTTTTTATATATATATGGGGAATTATATATATAATATATCTAATATATATATTTATTTATACATGAGTAACACAACTTTATTTGTTAACCCCTATGTAATATGTCCGATCTCAATGTTTAGTCCTGAAATATGGCGTTAATTTGCTGTTGTTATAGAATTTAACTTTGTTTAAGGGGGTATGTAAATATATGTGCCATACATCTAATTCTGTTTTTTAGATAAACTTTCTTGTGAAAAGAAAATTTGATATATCAGGGGAGATATTTGAAGAATTTTGTTAGTATACAGGAGGGCCGGAGGTATCCGGAGGGCCGTCTGTCTGGGGGGAAACACTATATGTAAATATTTGATCTATTGGAATTAGATAGGTATGATATTACTAAGGTTAGAATATACATAAGTCATAGATACATAAATTAAATTATATCTAATAAATAGATATAACAGTTAGATATTTGTAGCGAACTCAATGTGAGCTAGGAATAGAATAACTATTAGTATTTGACATATGGGACCTGAGTTACATATGTAATAATATGATTATATAGTATCTGTACTAGTCCAGAGGGGACCTATGGACCGGGTTAGACCGAGCTAGCGAGGGGGAAATTCTAAACCGCACCCACATAATATAGCCTTAAAAAAGAATAAATTTTATTCTAGTTTATTGAGATTTTTGGATGATAAAATATGATATGTGAATTTTTGTGTGTAATTTTATCTGTTTTAATAATGGATTTATATATATATATATGCAGCTTTTATTTTTATGTATTTGGTAATTTAAGACATAGTTAATCATTTTTATGACTAGCAAAAATTGTGCCAGCAGCTGCGGTTATACAATTAGTCGGAAATATTTTTATTAGAAAAATTATTTATATTTATTTTTTGATTATATTCTTTAATTTTTGAAGTGAAATTTGAAATTTTTTTGTATAATTAGGTTATAGATTATGAGATATTCTTAATTTAGACTAGGATTAGATACCCTATTATTGAGAATGTAAATTTAATTTCTTAGTATTATAAGTTATGATCTTTAAATTGAAAGAATTTGACGGTAATTTAATCATTTTAGAGGAACCTGTTCTATAATCGATAATCCACGATACATTTTACCTTTAACATAAGATCATGGTTTGTATATCTCTGTCTGAATTGAATGTTTTATTAGGATATTTTCAAAAATTTTTAATTGAAAATTATGTCAGGTCAAGGTGCAGCTATATAAAGGATTGAAATGGGTTACATTTAATATAAAATTATTGGATTAGTTCATTAACAATGGATTATGAAATTGGATTTAATTGTAATGTTTAATATATATTATTCATGATATATGTTCTTGATTAAGTACACATCGCCCGTCACTCTCATTAATAAGATGAGATAAGTCGTAACAAAGTAGTCCTATCGGAAGATGGGGCTAGAATTATACAAGCTATAATCTAGGATTATTCTTTATTTACATTAAGGAATTATTTGTGCAATTCAAATTAGTTTGATTTTATTTATATTTAATTGTTGATTTTATTTTTAATTTATTAATAGAAATAACTTTTTTGTTTTAGTATTTTTTAGAGAATAAATTAATTATTTATTTATAGTTAATATTTACTGTAAAGGATAATATTAAAGGATATATAAGTAGAATTAATTTTTTGTACCTTTTGTATCAGGGTTTATCTATATTTTATATTTATTAATATTGTTCCCGAAATTAAAAGAGCTATTGATTATTTGATTTTTAATGTTACAAAATTATATTGAAAATATCAATAGATGTGATATGCTATTCATTTTTATATATCTGGTTTTTTAATAATTGAGTTTAATTCAGGATTATCTAATTCCAATAGATCAATTTATTTTTTTTGTATATTGATAATCTAAATCTTAAAGGGATAAGCTTTTGAGATACATCTATAATTATTTTAATAATATAAAATTAGTAGGATTAAAAATTTTCATCATTATATTTTGTTATAATTAAATTTATTATTTATTTTATTTTGTTTTAGTTTAGGTCTTTATTAAATTTTAGTTATGAATATTTCATAATTAGTAATAATGATAAGATTAGTAAATTTGAAATTAATATATAGTAATTCGGCAAATATATTCTTCACCTGTTTAACAAAAACATGTCTTAATGTTAAATTATATTAGGTTTGGCCTGCTCAATGATTTTTTTAAATAGCCGCAGTATTTTGACTGTGCGAAGGTAGCATAATCACTTGTCTTTTAATTGAAGGCTGGAATGAATGGTCGGATGAGGGAATAGCTTTCTTTATATTAATAAATTGAATTTAATTTTTAGGTAAAAAAGCTTAAATTTTAAAGGGGGACGAGAAGACCCTATAGAATTTTATTTTCAATTAATTATAAATTTATTTTGTTAATTAAAATCTTATTTTATTGGAAATTTTGTTGGGGTGACATTGAGATTTTTTTAACTCTCATATTTTATTATTTATTTATATGTATATATATAATCCTTTATTATGGAATTTAGATTAAATTACCTTAGGGATAACAGCGTAATTCTTTTGGAGAGTTCTTATCGATAGAAGAGTTTGCGACCTCGATGTTGGATTAAAATTAGATTTAAGTGCAGAAGCTTAATTTCTAGGTCTGTTCGACCTTTAAAATTTTACATGATCTGAGTTCAGACCGGCGTGAGCCAGGTCGGTTTCTATCTTCTTTATTTTTAAAGTATAAAATAGTACGAAAGGACCTTTTATATCAAAAAATTTGTTTATGTTGAATATTTATAACTATTTTGGCAGATTAGTGCAGTAAATTTAGAATTTATTAATGTAATATAATTATTACAAATAGTATTGTTTTTGTTAATTTATTTATTGACTATTGTTTGTGTTTTGGTCTGTGTCTCTTTTGTTACTTTGTTAGAGCGTAAAGTTTTAGGTTATATTCAACTTCGTAAAGGTCCTAATAAGTTAGGTTTTATAGGCCTTCTTCAGCCTTTTTCTGATGGATTAAAATTATTTTTTAAGGAGCAGAGTTTTCCTTATAAATCTAATTCCTTAATTTATTATATTTCTCCTATTTTTTTATTAATTTTATCATTTTTGTTATGAATAATTTACCCTTTTTTAATTAATGTTTATAATTTTAATTATGGTATTCTTTTTTTTATGGTTTGTACAGGTATAGGGGTTTATGGGATTATACTTTCTGGTTGATCTTCTAATTCTAATTATGCTCTTCTAGGAAGATTACGTTCGGTTGCTCAAGTTATTTCTTATGAAGTTAGAATAATTTTAATTATATTATGTATTATTATTTTTGTTTTTAGATACAATTTAATTGATTTTATATATTATCAAAAATATAGTTGATTCTTATTTATAAATTTTCCTTTATTTTTTTGTTGGATTTCTTCTTGTTTAGCTGAAACTAATCGATCACCTTTTGATTTTGCTGAAGGAGAAAGAGAGCTTGTTAGAGGATTTAATGTTGAGTATAGAAGAGGGGGATTTGCTTTTATTTTTTTATCTGAATACTCTAATATTATTTTTATAAGATTGTTAACTGTAATTATATTTTTAGGTTGTGATTTATTTTCTTTATTTTTTTATTTAAAGGTAATTTTAATTGTGTTTTGATTTATTTGGGTTCGAGGGGTTTTACCACGGTTTCGTTATGATAAATTAATATATTTGACTTGAAAATTATTTTTACCTTTATCTTTAAATTTCTTTTTGTTTTACTTGTCTCTATTAGTTTGGGTTTTATATTAATCTTTAATTCACTGTTTTAAGTGTCAAGTTAATGAAAGAATTAAACTTTCTTCTTATACTTTCAAAGTATATGTTTTTCTAAAACTTATTAACTAAAATGTTATTCCAATAGTCTGTCTCAGATTTTTTTAGTTAAAGGGTTAATGATGAAGTAGGAGAAATATAATAAAGTTAATACTTGACCTGTTAAAATATAAGGCTCTTCTGCAGGTCGTGCTCCAATTCAAGTTAATAGAATAATAATTGATACTATTCTTCAAAATATTCTTTTTCTAACAGGGTAAAAGGCATTTCCTTGAAATTTTCTTTTGTTAATAATCATAGGTAAAGCAATGATAATAATTGATAAGAGTATTGCTAATACTCCTCCTAGTTTATTAGGGATGGATCGTAAAATTGCATAAGCAAATAGAAAATATCACTCGGGTTGAATATGAACAGGTGTTACTAAAGGGTTGGCTGGGATGAAATTTTCAGGATCCCCTAATATTCGGGGTTCTAGAAGAATTAATAGTGAAAATAAAAATAATGTGATAGTTATTCCTATTAAATCTTTAATAGAAAAATAAGGATGGAAAGGTGATTTGTCATAATTAGCATTTAATCCTAAAGGATTATTTCTTCCGGTTTGGTGGAGAAATAATAAATGAATAATAACTATTCCGGCAATAATAAAAGGTAATAAAAAATGTAATGTGAAGAATCGTGTTAATGTGGCGTTATCTACGGAAAAGCCCCCTCATAATCATATTACTAATGTTTTTCCTAAATAAGGGACAGCTGATAATAAGTTTGTAATAACAGTTGCTCCTCATAATGATATTTGCCCTCAAGGTAAAACATACCCTAAAAAAGCAGTTCCTATAATTAATAATAATAATACAATTCCAATAGATCAAGTTATATGCAATTTATATGATCCATAATATAAACCTCGTCCAATATGTAAATATAAGCAAATAAAAAATAAAGATGCTCCATTTGCATGTGTATATCGTATAAGTCAGCCATTGTTAACGTCTCGACAGATATGTACTACTCTATTAAAGGCTAATTCAATATTAGCAGTATAATGTATAGCTAAAAATAATCCTCTAATGATTTGAATTATTAAGCATATTCCTAAGAGTGATCCGAAATTTCATCATAAGGAAATTGAGGAGGGGGAAGGCAAATCAATTAAAGATCTATTAATGATTTTAAATAAGGGGTGGATTTTACGTATAGGTTTATTCATAATTAGATCTTATTCGAAGGGGGCCATTATTTGTTTTAACAATATTTGATACTGCAATTATTGCTAAAAGTAAATAAATAATTATTAATAAAGTAATTTTAGCAGTGTTAGTATTAAATAATTTAATCAGTCTTAATTCTTCAATGTAAATTATATTATTAGAAAAGGTTATTTTATTATATAGGAAGAATCATAATAATGATACTGATAATATAATTGCTCTTAATAATAAATTTTTAATTGATAAGTTAAATTTTTCATTACTTGCGATTCTTGCTATATAAATAAATAATACTAAAGCTCCTCTTAATATAATAATAATGATAATATAAGAAAATAAGAATGAATTTATTATATAGCCAATTAATATTGCTGTAATTAATGTTTGTATAATTAGAATAAGTCCTATACTTAATGGGTGATTTAATATTATTAAAATAAGAGCTATATTGATCATTAATGATATTATTAAATTCAAATCAGTAGATAGTTTAAAAAAAATTTTAATTTTGGAGATTAAAGATAAGCGTGGCTTTTTACTGAAGTTTTAAAGGTAATTCCTATTTATGATTTACAAAATCATTGTTTTATATTTAAACTATTAAAACTTATACTTGAATATGTTATTTTATTTAACTTGTTAAGAGGAACTATTGTTTTTTGTTCTACTCGTAAGCATCTTCTTTTATCTTTACTTAGTTTGGAATTTATTGTTTTATCAGGGTTTCTATCTTTAGTTTTGGTTATAATAATTTATGGATATGAGTTATATTTTTCTTTAATATTTTTAGTATTTACTGTTTGTGAAGGTGCTCTTGGCTTGTCAATTTTAGTTAGCATAGTACGAAGACAGGGTAATGATTATTTATCTAGAATATCTTTATTATCATGATAAAATACCTTTTTATATTATTATTTTTAATCCCTTTATTTAATAATTATTGATTAAGAATATGAGTTTATATAGTAATATTTTTAATATTTGTATTTTTTAATAATTATTATAATTTTATTTGTTCTTCTGGGGGTTTATTAGGAGTAGATATTTTATCCTATTCTTTGATTGGCCTTTCTTATTTTATTTTATTTTTAATAATAATAGCAAGTTACAAAATTTATAAGGATAAGGAAAATCTATGAATATTTTTATTTGTTTTACTTTTATTAATAACATCTTTATTATTAACTTTTTCTTCTTTAAATATGTTAATTTTTTATATTTCCTTTGAAAGATCTCTTATCCCCACCCTTTTTTTGATCTTCGGGTGGGGATATCAGCCTGAACGGATTGTTGCTGGCTATTATCTTCTTTTTTATACTTTATTTGCTTCTTTGCCATTATTATTAGGTATTTTTTATATTATATCAATTTCTGGCTCTTTGGATTTCTGATTAGTTTTTATGGATGAATGTGACATAAATTTTTATTTTTATTTATCCATAGTGTTAGCTTTTTTGTTTAAAATACCAATTCCTTTTTTTCATTTTTGGCTTCCTAAGGCTCATGTTGAGGCTCCTATTTCTGGTTCTATAATTTTGGCGGCCATTTTGCTTAAAATAGGGGGTTATGGATTAATTCGTGTTTATATATTTTTGAGTAAATATTCAATTAATTATGATTTTATTTGGGTTTGTTTAAGATTATGGGGATCTTTAATTGTTAGATTTTTATGTATATTCCAAATTGATATTAAATCTATTATTGCTTATTCTTCTGTAGCTCATATGTCTTTAGTTATTTGTGGTATTATAACTAATAGTTATTACGGGTTTGTGGGTTCTTTGGTTATAATAATTGGGCATGGTTTTTGTTCATCGGGTCTTTTTTGTTTAGCTAATATTATTTATGAACGAAGTTTTAGTCGAAGTTTATTTATTAATAAGGGTTATTTATTGAGAATACCTAGTTTATCTATATTTTGATTTTTATTATGCTCTAATAATATGTCTTCTCCTCCTTCTTTAAATCTTTTAGGGGAAATTTATTTAATTAATTCTGTTATTTCTTGGGATTATATGACTTTTTTATTTCTGGGTATTATATCTTTTATAAGATGTTGTTATAGAATTTATTTATTTTCTATGACTCAGCATGGTTATTCATATTCGGGTTTATCTTTTTTTAATTCTATTAATATTCGTGAATATCTATTAATTACTCTTCATTTTATTCCTTTAAATTTTATGTTTTTAAAGTTTGATTTATTTTCTTGTTTTATTTAGGATTCATATAGTTTAATATTAGAATTATAATTTGTGGTATTATAGGTGAAATTATTTTCTTTGGATCCATTTTTAATTATTATAAATTATGATCTCTCTTTTTGTTTTTTTTAGGATTTTTTATAATTGTATCCGGTTTTGTATTTTTATCTAGCATAAATTCTTTCTTGTTGGATTGGGAAATTTTAAGATCAAATTCTGTATGTTTATGTATATCTATATATTTTGATTGAATATCCTTATTATTTATAGGGAGAGTTATATTAATTTCTTCTATAGTGGTTTTTTACAGAGATTCTTATATACATTCTGATGCTTTTAAAATCCGTTTTTTATTTTTAGTATTACTTTTTGTTTTATCAATAATATTTTTAATTATTAGACCAAATTTAATTAGAATCCTTTTAGGTTGGGATGGTTTAGGGTTGGTTTCTTATTGTTTAGTTATTTATTATCAAAATTTTAAATCTTATAATGCTGGTATATTAACTATTCTTAGTAATCGTATTGGAGATGTTTCTATTTTAATTGGCATTGCTTGATTATTTAATATAGGAAGATGAAATTTTATTTATTATATAAATTTTATGGACTCCTATATTTCTTTTTGATTATTAAATTTATTAGTTTTGGCTGCTTTTACTAAGAGTGCTCAGATTCCTTTTTCTTCATGATTGCCTGCAGCTATAGCTGCACCTACTCCTGTTTCAGCTTTGGTCCATTCTTCTACATTAGTAACTGCTGGAGTTTATCTTTTAATTCGTTTTAGTGAATTGTTATATAATTATAATCTTAATTATTTTTTGTTAATTTCTTGTTTAACTATATTTATATCTGGTTTATCAGCTAATTTTGAGTATGATTTGAAAAAGATTATTGCTTTGTCAACTTTAAGTCAACTAGGTTTGATGATAAGAATGCTCTTTATGGGTTATAGTATTTATGCTTATTATCATATATTAACTCATGCTTTTTTTAAGGCTTTGATGTTTTTATGTGCTGGGTTAATTATTCATTGTATAAATGATTCTCAAGATATTCGTCATATGGGAAATTTAATTAATTATATTCCTTTTACTTGTTCTTGTTTTTGTATTTCTAATTTATCTTTATGTGGTTTTCCTTTTTTATCTGGTTTTTATAGAAAAGATCTGGTTTTAGAATATTTAACTTTTAATTATTATAATTTTTATATTTTTATTTTATTTTATTTATCAGTCGGATTGACTGTTTGTTACAGCTTACGTTTAATTTATTTTTGTTTTAAAGGTTCTAGAGGGTTAAATGTTACTTTAAATTATAGTGAAGATAATATTATAATGTATTCTTTAATTTTATTAACAATATTATCTATTTTTAGTGGTAGCTTACTTAATTGATTAATTTTCCCTTATCCTTTATTTATGACATTTCCTATAATTTTAAAGGTTCTTCCTTTAATTTTTGTATTTTTAGGAGGTTGATTAGGTTATAGAATATCTTTTTTGTCAGTTTATAACTCTATTTTTGGTCTTTCTTATAATTATATGGTTGAATTTTTAGGTTCTATATGATTCATACCTTCTTTTAGAACATATATATTATCAGAAAAGTTTATATTTTATTCTAAAATGAGATCTTTATTTATGGATCATAAATGAGGTGAATATCTTGTGTCTAATTCTCTTTCTAACTTAGTTAATTATACTAGTTCTTTTTATTTGAATTATCAATTTAATAGAGTAAAAATTTATTTAATTAGTTTTGTATTTATATTCTTTTTTGTAATTTTAATTTTAAAATAGACTTAAATAGCTTAAATTAAAGCTTAACTCTGAAGAAGTTGTGATAGGTATATACCTTTTAAGTACTTATAAAGAAATTCATTCTTTTTTCCTTATTGAAAATAAGGGGTTTTGTTTATAAACTATATAAATAAGAGAAAAACGGAGTTTAACCGCTTTAAAAGATAGTTAGCAGCTTCTTTTAGGTCCTCATTCTCTTTTAATTGGATTAATAAATCATTTATTTCATTAACAATGAAAGGCCTCTGCTTTGGCTTCAATTAATTTTTTAGATAAGGGAATTATTTCCTAATATTAGGTCGAAACTAATTGTAAATACTTTTACTTCATTATCTGTATTTGAGGCAGACTATTTATTTAGTATCTTTTAATTGCAAATTAAATGTTTTATAAAACTACAACCCCTCTTTATTTTGCTCATTCTAGAACTCCATTATTTCATTCATGATAAAGCCCAATAATAAGGATAATAATGAAGGAAGTAATGGTAAATATTCATGTTTTAGTTATTCTGGTTTTTATTGTTAAAATAATCGGTAGTATAATTGCAATTTCGATATCAAAAATAAGGAATAATACAGCAATTAAGAAGAATTGAATAGAAAAGGGAGATCGTGCTGATCTTTTAGGGTCAAACCCGCATTCAAAGGGGGATAACTTTTCTCGATCTTTATTTGATGTTTTTGAGATAATTGTGCATACTACTATTACAATAATTGATAATAAGATTGCTAAAGTTGCTGAAATTGTTACTAAATATATTATCCTTTCTTTATTATTAAGATCTTTTGATTGGAAGTCAAAAATATTCATTTATACTAAAAGGATAAGATTTATCTACCTCATCAGTAAATTGAGATGTAAAGGAAAAGTCATACTACATCTACGAAGTGTCAATATCATGCTGCTGCTTCAAATCCGAAGTGATGATTCATGGAAAAATGACATTTAATATGTCGTATAAGACAAATTATTAGGAATAAGGTTCCGATGATTACATGTAATCCGTGAAATCCTGTTGCTATGAAGAAGCAGGACCCATAAACTGAATCTCTAATACAGAATCTTGCTTCTATATATTCATATGCTTGAAGAATTGTAAAATAAATTCCTAATATTACAGTTAGAATAAGTCTTTTTTTTGTTTCTCTATAGTTATTATTTATTAATCTATGATGAGCTCATGTTACTGTTATTCCTGAACATAATAAGATTATAGTATTTAGCAAGGGGATCTCTATAGGATTAAATACTATGATACCCTTAGGAGGCCATAGTATTCCAATTTCTACGGTAGGGGCTAATCTTCTGTGGAAAAATCCTCAGAAGAATGAAATGAAGAAGAAGATTTCGGAGATAATAAATAAAATTATTCCGATTTTTAAACCATTAGTAACTTTAATTGTATGGTGTCCTTGAAATGTAGCTTCTCGAATAATATCTCGTCATCATTGTATTATGGTTAATAGGAGGATTAATATTCCTATATAGAATAGGTATATTTCATTTTTGTGGAATCATAGAACTATCCCTGATGTTAAAGTTATTGCTCCAATAGATCCTGTTAAAGGTCAGGGACTATAATCTACTAAGTGATAAGGGTGATTTTTGTGTATTTTCATATTTAATCTATAACTTCTCTAGAATATAATGTTGTTAAGACTGAGAATACATATGCTTGAATTACTGCTACTGCTGCTTCAAATATTATTAGTATAATTTGTACAATTACAATAAATACTAATAGATTATTTCTAATATCAATAGATTTATTACCTAATAATCTTATTAATAAATGTCCTGCAATTATATTTGCTGTTAATCGTACACCTAGTCTTCCTGGTCGGATAATATTTCTGATTGTCTCAATTATAACTATAAATGGCATTAATGCTGCTGGTGTGCCATTTGGTACTAAATGGGCAAATATTGAGTTAGTATTATTAAATCATCCAAAGATCATTATTCTTATTCATAATGGTAGAGCTAAAGTTAATGAAAATGCAAGGTGACTTGATCTTGTGAAAATATAAGGTATAAGTCCTATAAAATTATTTATTAAAATAAAGAAAAATAATGATACTATTATTAATGTTATACCTTTTGATTTAACTCCTAATAATATTTTAAATTCATTATGTAATTTTATTATAATATTGTTAAATAATACATTAATTCGATTAGGTATAACTCAGTAACTAAAAGGTATTAATATTAATATTAGCAATGTTCTTATTCAATTTAATGAATAACTTATTGAAGTAGCTGGATCAAATGTTGAGAATAAGTTATTTATCATGATCAGTTTAATTGTTTTATTTGATTTTTATTTTTTATATTTCCCTTGATGTTAATTTTGAAGGAAAAATATGTTATGATTCTTATTGTAATATATGATATAATAAATATAATGAATAAAATTTCTCATCATAATGGTGCTATTTGAGGCAATAAAGATTATTAATTTAATTAATATTTTTAATTTGACAAATTAATGTTTTATTATAAACTAAATCTTTAAAGGTCATTAAGAGTATTTTTTATTTACTATAATTTGGTTTAAGAGACCAATGCTTAAAGTTTCAGCCACTTAATGATATTGAATTAATTCAATTTAGAAATTTTTCTGTTGTTGTTCTCTCGATCACGATTGGTATAAATCTATGATTTGCTCCACAAATTTCTGAACATTGACCATATATTAATCCTGGTCGGTTGATATTAATAGTTCCTTGATTAAGTCGACCTGGTACTGCGTCAATTTTAATTCCGAGTGAGGGTACTGCTCATGAGTGTAGAACATCAGCTGCTGTAATTACTACTCGCGTTTGAGTATTTATAGGTAATACTGTTCGGTTATCTACGTCTAGGAGTCGAATTTCTTCTGATTTTAAATCATTAGTGGGTTTTATATATGAATCAAATTCTGTATCTCTAAAATCTGAATATTCATAACTTCAATATCATTGATGTCCAATTACTTTTAATGTAATTGAAGGATTATTAATTTCATCAATTATATATAATAATCGCAGAGATGGTAAAGCGATAAAGATTAGAGTTACTGCTGGTATTAATGTTCAAATTAGTTCAATTGTTTGTCCTTCTAGTAAATATCGGTTAATTAACTTATTTTTTGTTAATATAATTATAATGTAAGCTACTATTAGTGTAATTATTGAAAGAATTATTACTGTGTGATCATGGAAAAATGTGAGTTGTTCTATTAATGAAGAATTTGCGTCTTGAATTATAATATTTCCTCAGGTTGCTATTTCTAATAAAAGGTTTAAATATCTTTATATATGAATCTTAAATTCATTGCACTAATCTGCCATATTAGAATGTTGATGTTATTACAGGAATTTCATTATAGGAATGTTCTGCAGGAGGTGTTTTTTGTAATCATTCAATTCTAGGGGTTATATGTTCATTGAATAAGATAGTTCGCTTTGAAATAATTCTTTCTCATATGATTATGATAAATATAATAATTCCAATTATTGAAATAATTCTTCCAATAGATGAAATAATATTTCATCTGGTATATCTATCTGGATAATCAGAATAACGTCGAGGTATACCTCTTAATCCTAAGAAGTGTTGAGGAAAAAATGTAATATTAACCCCTATGAATATAATAAAAAATTGTACTTTTAATCATTTTGGGTTTATTGTTAGTCCTGTAAATAGGGGAAATCATTGAATAAATCTTCCTATAATAGCGAATACAGCTCCTATAGAAAGTACATAGTGGAAGTGGGCAACTACATAATAGGTGTCATGTAAAATAATATCAATTGATGAGTTTGCTAAAATTACTCCAGTTAATCCTCCAATAGTAAATAAAAATACGAATCCTAAGGCTCATAGTATAGAAGGTGAATAATTTATTTTTACTCCATGTAAAGTTGCTAATCATCTAAAAATCTTAATTCCTGTAGGGACAGCAATGATTATAGTTGCTGATGTAAAATATGCTCGAGTGTCTACGTCTATCCCTACTGTGAATATATGATGAGCTCATACAATGAACCCTAGAATTCCAATAGCTAATATAGCATAAATTATTCCAATATTTCCAAATGTTTCATTTTTACCTCTTTCTTGTCTAATAATATGTGAAATTAGTCCAAATCCTGGCAAAATTAAAATATAAACTTCTGGGTGACCAAAAAATCAGAACAAATGTTGATATAAAATAGGATCTCCACCACCTGAAGGATCAAAAAAAGAAGTATTAAAATTTCGATCTGTTAATAGTATAGTAATAGCCCCTGCCAGCACGGGTAATGATAAAAGTAATAGCAGTGCAGTGATTCCAACTGATCATACGAATAAGGGAATTCGTTCTGGGGTTATTCCTTTTGGTCGTATATTAATAATAGTTGAAATAAAATTTACGGCTCCTAAAATTGAAGATACTCCTGCTAAATGTAATGAGAAAATTGCCAAATCTACAGAAGCTCCTCTATGTCTTAGATTGCTTGATAAAGGAGGGTATACTGTTCAACCAGTACCAGCCCCTGATTCAGCTAGTCTTCTTACTATTAATAAGGTTAATGAAGGAGGTAATAATCAAAAACTTATATTATTTATGCGTGGGAATGCTATATCAGGAGCTCCAATTATTAATGGTACTAATCAGTTTCCAAATCCTCCAATTATAATAGGTATAACTATAAAAAAAATCATAACAAAAGCATGTGCTGTTACAACTACATTATAAATTTGATCATCTCCAATAAATCTTCCGGGTTGTCCTAATTCAATTCGGATGATCATTCTTATAGCTGATCCTACTATTCCAGCTCATATTCCAAATATAAAATATAAAGTTCCAATATCTTTGTGATTAGTAGAAAATAGTCATTTATTCAATTATAGTTAATAGAGTGACTGAATTTTAGGTGATAAATTGTAAATTTATTTATGGCTGTATAGCCCTCTATTAAATTATTAACAGCTTTATAGTCAAGTTTATGATATTAGACTGCAATTCTAAGGTAGGGGAAACCCTAAAGCTTACATAAAATGTATTTTTAACTTTGAAGGTTAATAGTTTAATTGTTTAACTTAAAGCTTTTTTAGATTATATCTGTAATAATAATAATAGGTAATATTATATTAATAGATATTATTATTATGGATCTATTATTATTAAAGGTTCTTCATTTAATTGATGTTCTGTATGTTAAGAATATTCTAGTTATAATTCGGATATAATATAATAAAGTAACTAATCTAAATATAATTATAATAAATATTAATATAAATTCTTTATTATCTACTATTCTTTGAATTGTAATTCATTTAGGCAAGAATCCAATAAAAGGGGGTAAACCTCCTATTCTTATTATTATAATAAATATATTAATTTTTTCTGAATTTGTTATATTTAATGTTCTAATTTGATTAATAAAAAATATTTTGTATTTATTAAATAATTTACATACCATAATGGTTAAAATTATATAAATAATTAAATATATGATTCATAAATTTATTGACTTATTAATTGCTAACATTCATCCTAGATGATTAATTGAGGAATATCCTATTATTTTGCGGAGGGATGATTGGTTAATTCCTCCAATTCTTCCAATTCCAATAGATCAAATAATTGATATATTTATTATAAGTCTTATGTTATTTATGTTTCTAATTATGGTTAGAGGAGCAATTTTTTGTCAAGTTATTAATAGTATACAATTGTTTCATCTTATTTTTCTTAATATATCAGGCATCCATTTATGGAATGGGGCAGCTCCTAATTTAATTAATAGTCTTATTGTAATAATAATATTTATTATTATTGTTATGAAAGGGTTTTTAAATATTAATCTTATGAATACTATAGTTAATAGTAATATACTACTAATTCTCTGGGTTAAGAAATAAATTATAGCAGCTTCTGAATTTGACTTATTAGTCTTTGATATGATAATAGGAATAAATGATATTATATTTAGTTCTAATCCTATTCATATTCCAATTCAATTATTAGAAGATACAGTAATAATTGTTCTTGTAATTAAAGTAATTAGGAATAATAATATTCTTTTTTTGATTAGAGAGGAGAGTTATCTCTATAAGTAGGGTATGAACCTATTAGCTTAAATTTAGCTTACCTTTCTATTAATTTTTAATTTATTAATTTATATTTAAGTGTAAGATGCACAATGATTTTTGATATCTTTGGGTATGGTTTAATTCCATAAAATATAATAAGAGTATATATATATACATGTTCTATTCTATCAAAATAGTCCTTTTTGTCAGGCATCTTATT